ATGCGATGATTATATTCTACAAACCATAAAGATATTGGAACACTATATTTCATTTTAGGAATTTGAGCTGGAATAATTGGGGCAGGAATAAGACTGCTTATTCGAATTGAGCTAAGACAGCCGGGCTCTTTTCTAGGAAGAGATCAACTCTATAATACAATTGTAACAGCTCATGCATTTTTAATAATCTTCTTTCTTGTAATACCAGTATTTATTGGTGGGTTTGGAAATTGACTTCTACCTCTAATACTAGGTGCCCCAGATATAGCTTTCCCGCGACTTAACAATATAAGATTCTGATTACTGCCCCCATCACTAATTTTACTAGTATCGTCTGCAGCAGTAGAAAAAGGTGCCGGAACAGGATGAACAGTATACCCCCCACTTGCGAGAAACATTGCACATGCCGGCCCTTCAGTAGATCTTGCAATTTTTTCTCTCCATCTAGCCGGAGCATCATCAATTCTCGGTGCCATCAACTTCATTACTACCGTAATTAATATACGATGATCTGGGCTACGCTTAGAACGAATTCCCCTATTTGTATGAGCAGTTGTAATTACTGTAATTCTTTTACTTCTATCTTTACCAGTCTTAGCCGGTGCTATTACAATATTACTAACAGACCGAAACCTAAATACATCATTTTTTGATCCAGCGGGAGGAGGTGATCCAATTCTATATCAACACTTATTTTGATTTTTTGGGCACCCAGAAGTATACATTTTAATTCTACCTGGATTCGGAGCTATTTCACACATCGTAACCCACCACACTGCCAAACTTGAACCATTTGGTGCACTTGGAATAATCTACGCGATGCTTGGAATTGCTGTACTAGGATTTATCGTATGAGCACACCATATATTTACAGTGGGCTTAGACGTAGATACACGAGCATACTTTACAGCAGCAACAATAATTATTGCTGTACCGACAGGTATTAAAGTATTTAGATGATTAGCAACTCTACATGGATCTAAGTTAAAATATGAAACTTCTATGCTATGAGCACTAGGATTTATTTTTCTATTTACCACAGGGGGACTAACTGGAATTATCTTATCCAACTCCTCACTAGATATCATTCTTCACGATACCTACTACGTAGTAGCCCACTTCCATTACGTATTAAGAATGGGGGCAGTCTTCGCCATCTTTGCAGCATTCACACACTGATTTCCACTTCTAACAGGATTAACTCTACACACCCGATGAGCTAATGCTCAATTTTTTCTAATATTTTTAGGAGTAAATTTAACCTTTTTTCCTCAGCACTTCCTAGGACTAAGGGGAATGCCTCGACGGTATTCAGACTATCCAGATGCATTTACAAAATGAAATGTAGTTTCATCCTTAGGGTCCCTTTTATCCTTCGTAGCCCTTATACTATTTGTATTTATTTTATGAGAAGCATTCGCTGCACAACGTAGAATCGTTGCCAGACCACATCTAGCAACCTCTATAGAATGAATTGATACTACACTTCCACTAGACTTTCATAACCTGAGGGAAACAGGTATTATTACCTACCCAAACTAAATACTATAAGTGAAAGCCAAAGGCACCTATCTGTTAATTAGGCCTGTGCTATTTATAGCTCACTTAGCATGCCACATTGAGGACAAATTCTATTTCAAGACGCCGCATCTTCAGTAATAATACAACTAATCTCCTTCCATGATCACACTTTAATTATCTTAACTCTTGTACTAACAGTAGTAGGATATGCACTGACCATTTTAATATTTAATAAGTATGTAAATCGATATATCCTAGAAGCCCAAACAATTGAAACCGTATGAACTATTTTACCTGCCTTAATTCTATTAGTTTTGGCCCTACCCTCCCTTCGAATCTTATATATTACAGACGAAGTTAGAAATCCATCGTTAACAGTAAAAACAATTGGTCACCAGTGATACTGAAGCTACGAATATACAGATTTCATAAATGTAGAAATAGATTCATACATAACACAGACCCAAGACCTAAACCCAGGAGATTTTCGACTACTAGAAGTAGATAACCGTATTGTAGTACCCATACAACTAGAAGTCCGAATACTAATTACAGCAGCAGACGTCTTACACTCCTGAACAGTACCCTCTCTTGGAGTAAAGGTAGATGCTGTTCCTGGCCGTCTAAACCAAATTGGATTTACAACTAGGCATCCAGGTGTATTCTATGGACAATGCTCAGAAATTTGTGGGGCAAATCACTCATTTATGCCTATTGCCATAGAAGTCGTTGATAGAAAATCATTTATAAAATGAATTTCAAACTTTAATTCATAGAAATGCTAGTTAAATAATAATAATGCCTTGTCGAGGCTTAGTTGCCAACTGGTGTATTTCCATGCCCCATTTATCCCCCATAAGATGACTACTAGCAATTATTACCTTCTGAACTATTTTAATACTATTTACTTCCAACATCTGATGAACTAATCTTCACGCCTTTGAAACAGATACTCTACAATATAAAGGAAATAAACAAACCTCCTGACCCTGATCTTTACAAGATGGTTGAGAATAAACAATAAACTGTAAATTTATACACGGCTAGTGCCTCTTGTATGTTTTTAGTATATATAGTACACTTACCTTCCAAGTAAGAAGATAATTAGTTAAAAACATAAATGATTCGACAACCTTTCCATCTAGTAGAATATAGACCTTGGCCCCTAACATCATCTCTTGGGGCCTTCACACTAACAGTTGGACTTGCGAGATGATTTCATGGTTATGGAACATCTTGCTTTGCTATTGCCATTATTCTAATTATTACATCAATATATCAATGATGACGTGACGTAGTTCGAGAAGGTACATATATAGGACACCACACTGGACCGGTTACAATTGGATTACGTTGGGGAATAATTCTATTTATTACCTCAGAAGTTATATTCTTTTTTGCTTTCTTTTGAGCATTTTTCCATAGATCTTTAGCACCAGCCCCCGAAATCGGGTGTTCTTGGCCTCCAATAGGAATTAGACCTCTCAACCCATTTAGGGTGCCACTACTAAATACAGCCGTACTTCTAGCATCAGGTGTTACCGTAACCTGAGCACATCACAGATTAATAGAAGGCAGACGAACTAGCACAATTCAAGCTCTAATTGTAACAGTTATATTAGGAGCTTATTTTACCTTTTTACAAGCTGGGGAGTACTTAGCTGCGCCCTTTACAATTGCAGATAGAGTTTATGGGGCTACTTTCTTCGTAGCCACAGGATTCCACGGTCTACACGTCCTAATTGGATCTACATTTCTACTTATCTGCTTATTACGAACATCTGCACACCACTTCTCTAACGGCCATCATTTTGGATTTGAGGCAGCTGCTTGATACTGACACTTCGTAGATGTGGTATGAATTTGCTTATATCTATGTATTTATTGATGAGGCTCTTTATAGTATGGTGTATGGTGCACACAGGTCTTTGAAACCTGAAGATTAAGTTCAACTCTTCTCATTATAAATGATTTTAATAATATATTTAATTCTAATAACTACATCAACCATAATACTCTATCTTTCCACAACACCTATTATATTAGGAATTAATATTTTAATTATAGCCCTACTATTATCCATAGCACTAGCTTCCTCCATGAGATCTTGATATGCGTTCTTAGTATTCCTAATCTACGTTGGGGGTATATTAGTGATATTTGCATACTTTTTAGCCCTGGCCCCAAACCAGCAAATACCCACAAAAAGAAATGCTGTATATTTACTAATGACACTAACTATTTTACCAGGTGTTGCAGTTATTACAGACACCAAAATATTTATCTCTAAAGAAACATATCAAGATAATACCTACTTATACTCAACTAGAACTGCCCCCATTCTTATTTTACTAGCACTTATTCTACTTCTAACAATAGTAATTGTAGTAAAATTAACAAATCGGTCAGGAGGTCCTTTACGCCCTTTCAACTATGTTTAAACCATTACGAACTACTCACCCTGCAATTAAAATCATCAATAGATCATTAATTGATCTACCTGCACCTAATAATATCTCTATCTGATGAAATTATGGATCTCTATTAGGATTGTGTTTAGTTATTCAAATTGCTACAGGCTTGTTTCTAAGAATACATTATTCCCCAAATATTGAAATAGCTTTTTCCTCAGTAGCACATATTTCTCGAGATGTAAACTACGGGTGATTACTCCGATCAATTCACGCGAATGGAGCATCTATATTCTTTTTATTTATTTATCTACATGCAGGTCGAGGTTTATATTACGGATCTTTCAACCTACATGAAACATGAAATCTTGGAGTAATCCTATTTATTTTAACAATAGCAACAGCATTTACAGGATATGTATTACCATGAGGACAAATAAGATTTTGAGGGGCTACTGTAATTACTAATCTATTTTCGGCCATCCCCTATATAGGAAAATCCCTAGTAGAGTGAATTTGAGGTGGATTTGCAGTAGACAATGCCACCCTAAACCGATTTTTCTCATTCCATTTTATTCTCCCATTTATTATTATTGGAGCTACAATTTTACATATTATATTTCTTCATCAGACAGGGTCCAATAATCCTATTGGAATCAATGCTGACTCAGAACGTATTCCGTTCCACTCATACTACTCAATTAAAGACATACTAGGCTACATAATTGCAGTAACTGGACTCTCATGCCTAGTACTATTTGAACCAAATCTATTTACTGACCCAGAAAACTTTTTAATATCTAATCCTCTGGTTACACCTATCCATATTAAGCCAGAATGGTATTTTCTATGAATATATGCAATTCTACGATCCATTCCAAATAAACTAGGGGGAGTGCTAGCTCTATTTGCAGCAATTGTAGTAATATTTATATTGCCTTTAACTACAATAAGTAATAAGCGAAGTTTAAGATTTTACCCAATTAATCAGTTCATATTCTGAATTTTAGTTACCTCTTGAGCCATTCTCACATGAATTGGTGGACGCCCGGTAGAAGACCCATATATTACAATTGGGCAAACATTTACATCCCTATATTTTGTATATTTTATTTTAAATCCCTTATCTATAAAAGTATGGGATAATCTATATAAACATTAAGACTTTAAGTTAATTAAACTAAAAACCTTCAAAGTTTTAAATAGAGAAATCTAAGTCTTGCATGATACCAGATATTTTTTCATCCTTTGACCCATGTATATATAATACCCTATTTCCATCAAATTCATTATTCCTTATCATAAATGTAAGGCTTGTATTATTAATTCAAGCTGGATACTGAATAATTAACACCCGGCAATCAACATTTATTGTACCCTTAAAATCAACCATTTTCTCCCAACTAAGACGAACATTTAGATATCAGTTAAAGGGGGCATCCTCAGTTATTTCCTCAACATTTATCATTTTAATTATTATTAACTTAATGGGTATAATTCCCTATACGTTTAGAACCTCAAGACATTTAATTTTTACTCTGGTCCTGGGATTTCCAATATGATTAAGATTTATTATATCAAGAACCTTTTATAGACCCATAAAAACAGTTGCTCACCTACTTCCAGACGGAGCACCTGACTGGCTAAACCCATTTCTAGTAATTATTGAAACCACTAGAATCATTGTACGACCACTCACCCTATCATTCCGATTAGCTGCTAACATAAGAGCAGGCCACATTGTACTAAGACTTGTAGGAATCTATTGCGCAGCTGCTTGATTTACAAGTTCATTTGGAACCACCATACTAATTTTAACAACCTTGGGTTACGTATTATTCGAATTTGCTATTTGCCTAATTCAGGCTTACATTTTCTGTCTTTTACTGTCCCTATATTCAGATGATCATGCCCACTAAACAACAGCATTTAAATGCATATCGGTTTCGGCCCGGTAAGAGCGGCCACGCATTGTTTTTTTTTTTAAATTAATTAAAATAATTTAATTAATATTAAAAAAATGTATATATATTATAACTAAGTACAATCATATAAATTATATTATTTTATTTATTATATATATATATATTAATATACATATAAATATATATATTATATTTATATTGTATATATTATATATTATATATATATATATAATATATATAAGTATATATATATATATTATATATATATATATAAATATATATATATATATACTATGCTAGGAATGGGGGGAGGGGTATATATGACAAAGGGCAAAAAAAGCAAAACAGGCGTAAACAGTATGAATAGGTACACTATAAAAACTCAAAAAATCGACCATTTTAAGTCTAATAGCTCATGAAATAGACCGTTTTAGGGAAATACTCGTGACAAATTTTGTAAAAAATAAATAAAGCCAGAATAGGTAAATTGAAGATTTACACCTATCGATAACAATTTGCGTATAAAAATGACCTAATTGCAACTTCTGTCGGCAAAAATTTTATTTGGTAAAAATTTCATGCCATTTAAACATATAAATTTTTAACACTTTTTAAAGTCGGGTGACTGTCGGAATTAGTAACAACATTAATATACTTTAAAAGTACATAAGAAAAAGATAGGTTATAAAAACCGCTGAGCTGTGGATTCAGAAATGTATATTATACTCTTTTTCATGTTAACACAATTTAAAATCCACAAACAGGCTAGCATATTAATATGGACTTTATTCATATTAATAAGGCCCCTGTCTGCATATCTAATATTAAGCAATAAAACTATATTAGTTGAGTGAGTACTATTTAATATTTCAAGGACTCCTATCATAATAACAATTATTGTTGATCCAGCGGGAGCCTTATTCTCATCAACAGTATTACTAATTTCAGCAAATGTGTTACAGTTTTCCACTATTTACATAAAAGAAGACAAATTTATTGATCGATTTACAGTACTTGTAATATTATTTGTTTTATCTATAAATATACTTATTTTTTTCCCCCATCTAATAATTCTACTTTTTGGTTGAGACGGGCTAGGGTTAGTATCATTTATTCTAGTAATCTACTACCAAAATCCAAAGTCTCTTGCGGCTGGCATAATTACAGCTCTAACAAACCGAATTGGGGATGTAATGCTTCTTCTATCAATTGCCTGAACCCTAAATCAAGGACACTGAAATATCATCCACATATGAGAGACTAGAATATTTACTTGACAGGCTGCCGCCATTTTATTAGCAGCCATAACCAAGAGAGCACAAATACCATTTTCAAGATGGTTACCAGCTGCTATGGCAGCACCCACTCCAGTATCAGCATTAGTCCACTCATCTACCTTAGTTACAGCGGGGGTGTTTTTATTGATTCGATTTTATCCCTTTCTAAGATCTACCACCTGATTTAATAAGTTACTATTGTTAGTTGCTGTAACTACTACTACAATAGCTGGGCTAAGAGCTATAACTGAATGTGACATAAAAAAAATTATTGCCTTATCAACACTAAGACAACTTGGGATGATAATAACTGCCATAGGGCTGGGCATAGTTAATCTTGCATATTTTCATATAATTACCCATGCCCTATTCAAAGCTCTGTTATTTATCTGTGCAGGGACCCTAATTCATAGACATGGACATAGTCAGGACCTACGATGAATGGGAAATATTACCTCACAAATACCAACAACTACATCATGCTTTATTTTAGCAAATATAGCCTTATGTGGAGCACCTTTTATATCTGGGTTTTACTCAAAAGATATAATTGTAGAGTCATCAATCTTTTATTCTAATAACTTCATTATATTACTTATTATTTTATTTACTATTAGATTAACATCATTCTATACTACACGCTTCATATTAACAACTATTTGGGGACCTTCAAACTCCAGACCATTTATCCAACTACAAGAAGAAATCTCATTAACCACACCCATATTAGTTTTATCCTCCATATCTATTATTTCTGGGTCAATACTTATTTGAATTATACCAATAAATCATGAACCTATAACAATAGCTTCGATAGTTAAAAATATTCCCATACTTATAGTCGCAGGAGGGGCGCTAACTGCATGAAATATAAATACCCACCGTGTTAAACAAAATTCTATACTAATATTGATGCCTCTGTCTCACCACGCATCATGTCTTATGTGATTTTTAGTTCCCCTATCTTCACAATTTACTATAAAAATACCACTATATATTTCCCACAACTACCTGAAATCTCTAGATCAGTCTTGACTGGAGACTCTTGGGGGCCAAGGTGTAACAAGATCTAGATTCCTAGCATCAAATACAATAATAAAAATATTTAATACAAAACCAGTAAACTACCTTATAATATCCTCAATTCTTATGGTGGTAACTTTAGCCCTTATGTGTCTAGGTAGCTTAACTTAAAGCACATCTCTGAAGAAGATAAGATGAGACTCTCCCTAGATAGTGTGTATGGTGTAAGCAACACGCTAGCTTTTCATGCTAGAAATATAGTTATATTACACACAGATAATAGTTTATTAAAATACTGACCTTGGGTGTCAATGATCGCCAATGCGTTATCTGAGAATTGAAAGCTAATATTTTAAGCAACGACCTTGTAAGTCGAAGAAAGGGACCATCTCTCAATTCTATGAATAATACGGCCATAACAATTATATGTTTATTACCAATCCTTGCCATAACTAATATATTATTAAATCAAACACACTTCTTAATAACACTGCTTTCACTAGAGGGAATTACTTTAAGATTAGTCTTATTTGTGCCCTTAATATTAATAAATTGTAGCGCTCCCAATACTGCTATAGCAGTAACCCTATTAACATTTGGTGCATGCGAAGCTAGACTAGGACTAAGATTAATAGTGACTATATCCCGTTCGTGTGGTAACGATATATTAAAATCCCTAACCATTTCCAAATGCTAAAATTCTCATTAATTACAGTATCGTTGCTCCTACTACCCAAAATTACAAAAAGATATATATGAATCACACTTATAACACTAGTTATACTAACTACTTCTTACTCCACATTAATATTAAACTCGATATCTTATTCTATAATAACAAACTCATTTTCTGCTGCCGATATATTAACTACATCCCTTTCAATTCTGACCATCTGAGTTACAGCAATAATAATTTTAGCCAGTACAAAAATTTTTATTTCTAATTCATACCCTAAACTATTTACAATAAATATTTTAGTATTAATACTAATTTTATTACTATGTTTTAATGCATCAAATATATTTATATTCTATATTTGATTTGAGGCATCCCTAGTGCCAACTATAGCCCTAATTATATTGTGAGGCTATCAACCAGAACGTTTGCAAGCAAGCATATACTTAATAATTTATACAGTGACCGCTTCCTTACCAATGTTAGTAGCACTCTATAAAATTTATGTAAAGTCAAAAACTACACACATGCCAATATTTATATCCATGTCCTTTCCAATAGACTATCCAGCTATCACTATTGCATGACTAATAACACTAGCTGGATTTATAGTAAAATTGCCAATATTTACAACCCATTTATGGTTACCTAAAGCACACGTGGAAGCTCCTATTGCCGGGTCCATAATCTTAGCTGCAATCTTACTAAAATTGGGGGGTTATGGATTGCTACGAATATCCTACTTATTTAGTTATATATTAAAAAACCTTTCTTCCATCCTGATGAGAGTAGCCTTAACAGGGGCAGTTGTAACAAGATTAATCTGTATGCGACAAACAGACCTAAAATCCCTAATTGCTTACTCTTCGGTAGGTCACATAGGACTAGTAGTTGCAGGTATAAATTCTAATTCTAATTGAGGAATGCAAGCCTCATTAACTATAATAATTGCTCACGGATTAAGATCCTCAGCACTATTTGTAATAGCAAATATAAATTACGAAATCACCTCCACTCGAAGACTGTATATAATTAAAGGTCTTATAGCTGTAATGCCCGTATTAACAATATGATGATTTATATTTACAGCCAGGAACATAGTAGCGCCTCCAACAATTAACTTACTAAGAGAAATTATACTTATTTCCTCCATCATATCATCATCTATATCAAGTATCCTTATACTAGGATTAGTAAGATTTTTTACTGCTGCCTATTCACTATACATATTTACATCTATAAACCACGGAACAACTACAACCACAACAAACTCTCTTATAAATGTAAAATCCAAAGACTTCTCCCTAATACTCATACATTTAAGCCCAGTAGTACTACTTATTACCAAGCCAGAAATAATTACTAATTGATGTTGGCACCATAGTTGATTAACAACATTAAATTGCAGATTTAAAAGAGTACAGTGATACTAGTGCCTAGTAGGATAAGCTATTCAAGCTAGCGGGTTCATACCCCGAAAAAGAGATACTCTCTCCTACTAACAGTTTGATTCTGACTGAAAAATTAACTATTTACCAACCAACATACATGTAAAATATTTAAGCCCGCCTCCGACCATCTCTAAATGACTTAATAACTGTATTTAGATACTCTCAATACAATAGAGCGCCACAGTAGATAACACTTTTCAATTTGAGAAATCAAGAAAAGAGTATGGTATAAGGGCTGGCAAAATTCGTGCCAGCTGCCGCGGTTAGACGATAAGCCCAAGTTAATAAAATATAAACTAATTAATGATAATCTAAACAATAATAAAAGTCTAATTTTAAAGTCCTTGACTCATACTTATCAAAAAACAATAAAATCATGAACTAAAACATGGATTAGATACCCATTTATTCATGACATATATAACAGTTGAATATTACGAACAACAGTTTAAAATTCAAAGATTTTGGCGGTGTCTTATAAAACCAGGGGAACCTGTCTCATAACTCGATAATCCACGTATACTCAACCTTCTTTAGACCTCAGCATGTATACTGCCGTTGTAAGTATACCTTTAAAAGTAAGTATACAACCATGATTAAATACCACGTACATCAGGTCAAAGTGCAGCCGATAAGAAGGAGATGATGGGTTACAACCCTAAATAGGATAATCAACTAAGAAATAAAAAATCTTACGAAAATGGACTTGGCTGTAATTAATTTATAAGTTAAAGAAATGAATATAACTCTAAGACATGTACACATCGCCCGTCACTCTACCCTAAAGGATAGATAAGTCGTAACAAAGTAGGTGTAATGGAAATTGCACCTGTCGAAGTATAGCATATATAATGCTTTTTACTTACACTAAAAAAAAAGTTTTAACTTACTTCGCCCACAATATAAAATCCTATAAAATCAAAAAATAATATAAACAACTAAGTATTATAATAAAATAGTACAGAAATGGAAAAAACAATAAATAAAAGTAAATCTTAACAACTGTACCTTGTGCATTATGGTTTTACAAGAAAATAATTAAATACCACAATCCCGAATTCTAATTGAGATGTTAAACTGCTGCTATGAACCCATTAATAACTGTTAAAAAAGTTTTAAAAGACAGTTTGACAGAGGCTACATACCATCCGCATAAGAATATAGCTGGTTTTCAACAAACATTATAAATTAAATCATATAATTATATTATAGTGTAATATTATTGAGGATAAGCCCAATAATCTAAGCAATTATAAACCAAATCTATTTTATTTCATAGGCCTAAAATCAGCCAACTATAGTACTTTACCGTAGAAAATACTGATAAAATATATATCCTTTACATGCCTAATAAAGTTGAAATAGGGGTTAAACCAACACACCTCTTATAATATGTAAAAATGAGTATTTAAATAAATAAATAATAACTAACAAGTAATTAACATAAACTAGAATATAATAACTAATTAAGGAACTCGGCAAACCATTATTTCGACTGTTTAACAAAAACATTGTCTCATGTAAAAAATATGAGATAATACCTGCCCAGTGACAAATTGTTCAACGGCCGCGGTATCCTAACCGTGCAAAGGTAGCATAATCACTTGCCTATTAATTGTAGGCTAGTATGAAAGGGTTAACGAAATAAAGACTGTCTCAATTAATCATCTAAAAACTATTCTCTACTTGAAGAAAAGTAGATTACCTCGAAGGACAAGAAGACCCTATAGAGCTTAATTTTACTTATAGGCCCAAACTATAAAAATATTCGGTTGGGGCGACCCAGGGCTAATAAATCACCCACAAAAAAAAAGATATATAAATCAAATAAATGACCCTCATAGATCACAAGACCAAGCTACCTTAGGGATAACAGGCTAATCCCACTTAAGAGTCCTTATCAACAGTGGGGTTTGGCACCTCGATGTTGGCTTAGGGTATCTATATAGCGCAAAAGTCATATAAAGATGGTTTGTTCAACCAATAATTCCCTACATGAGCTGAGTTCAGACCGGCGTAAGCCAGGTTAGCTTCTATCCTCGACAAAACAACCTATCCACAGTACGAAAGGACCCGAATAGGATAATAACTTATATAAAAGAATACATATAACTAAATATTAATTAAATATATTATATACTATAAGTGTGTTGGCAGAATAGTGCAATTGATTTAGGATCAGTATATGGTATATACCACACACTATGTGACTTAGTTTATTTAGAACAATCAACCTGCACTTGATAAGAGAGAAATCTCAGTAACGGTTTGAAGTTTTGGAAACAGTAGATTTTGAACATCTACAAAAACGTTCAACTCGTTATCAAACTCAACAAGATGGCAGAATAGTGCCACAGGTTTAAACCCTGTTTATGAGTAAATTCTCTTGTTATATGAGAATAACACTTTCCACATCTATCCTGCTAAGATTAGTGATAGCTTTAGTAGCTATGGCATTTTATACATTAATAGAACGAAAATTTTTAGGGTACTTTCACCTACGAAAAGGCCCTAATAAAGTTGGACTAATGGGGTTACCTCAACCATTTTCTGACGCTATTAAACTATTTGTAAAAGAACAGGCCAAGCCTACTCCCGCAAACAAATCTCCATTTATGGTTGCTCCCACCATGGGGCTCGTCCTAGCATTAATAATATGAGCTATTTACCCCCACTCACACCAATCCTTCTTCTTTCAATTTAGAGTACTATATTTTCTATGTATCTCGAGAATAAATGTATACTCAACATTTATAGCAGGATGAAGATCTAACTCAAAATATGCCCTGCTGGGCGCTCTGCGGGGCGTAGCACAGACAATTTCATATGAAGTAAGAATATCCTTAATTTTACTAAGAACTCTTGTACTAGTAATGACCATAGATTTCACAAAAATAACAAGGTATTCATGAATCTTATTAATAATAACACCACTAGCAACTGTCTGATTTATTACAAACCTGGCCGAAACAAATCGAACCCCATTTGACTTTGCGGAGGGAGAATCAGAACTAGTATCTGGATTTAACGTAGAATATAGAAGCGGGTTATTTGCTATAATTTTTATAGCAGAATATATAAATATTTTAGTAATAAGATTATTTACTAGTATTATTTTTATAAGAATACCGAGAATGATAATATCTAATATAATTATATTACTAAAAACATTAATACTAGCAATATTATTTGTGTGGGTACGAGCAACCTTCCCACGAATACGTTATGATCACTTAATAAATCTAACATGAAAAAGATTCCTTCCAATATCTTTAACAATATTACTATTAATACTACCAATTTCAATATTAATATGGTATGGTGCCGGATAAACGGATAACTCTGATGACGTTAATTAAGGAGCTCAACTCCCCATACCTAACTAGAGAGCTTGTATACAGCACTTGACTTTTAATCAAGAGAAAATATTAATTATTTCTAGTTAATGAACCAGGCTACCACAATATTTATCATCTGCCTATTAATTCCCTTAGCAGTTTTATTAGCAGCCTCAGTATTAGCTGCTCGATCCTCAGAAGACCGTGAAAAATCCACCCCATTTGAGTGCGGATTTGATCCTAAAAATACTGCACGAATTCCGTTCTCAATACGATTCTTTTTACTAGCTATTATTTTCATTGTATTTGATATTGAAATCGTACTATTAATACCGGTTCCAACTATATTAATAACCTCCTACTCATCGCATATTATCCTTACATACACACTATTTATTATTGTATTAATTGTGGGGTTAATTCACGAATGAAATGAAGGATCCCTAGACTGATCTATATAGATTAGCCGGGCTATGTATGGGCTTCTAACCTTTATTAGGGGGTTCAACTCCTCCATAATCTTATGAGATTTATCTGATCACCAGCAACAATGCTAACTCTATCAACCCTAGTTACAAGAACTCTAATAGCCATCTCCAGTACCAATTGAGTATTTTTATGGGCCTCAATAGAGCTAAACCTCTTAAGATTTATCCCCATTTTAATATCTTCTAAACTAAATCAAGAGGTTGAAGGATCCATTAAATACTTTTTAGCACAAGCACTGGGATCTGCCCTACTACTAACTTCATCTATTATATTGTGATCACCCTACTCTATTTGACCTTCGGTGATGCCAATCATCTTAATAGTGTCACTTCTCCTAAAGCTGGGGAGTGCACCATGTCACTTTTGGTACCCCTCTGTAATAGCTTCCATCTCATGAATTTCATGCACTCTTCTATCTTCCTGGCAAAAACTTGCCCCTCTAGTCATTTTAGTATTCTTCACTGCCCAAGTTCCAAAAACCATTGTCCCACTCATAGCAGGACTGAATGCTCTACTAGGAGGAATTATGGGAATAAACCAAAGACAGATACGATCTATTATAGCCTACTCATCTATTGGACACCTGGGGTGAATATTAAGATTTATATTAATAGATAAACCAATAATATCTATTTTATACTTTACAATTTATTTTTCACTAATTATTCCACTATTTATAATTATAAACTCAATAAACCTGATAACTACAAAACAACTGAGAAAAATTACGATAATTTCGCCATCTACACAACTAATCCTATCTATTATATTAATTTCATTAGCAGGGCTACCGCCCCTGACAGGATTTATACCAAAATTACTAGCCATTATAATATTAACAAGATTCAATAGGCCCCTAATTACTATCTTAATTCTAGGGTCCCTAATAAACCTCTTTTTCTATTTAAATATTATTATTAACATAATAATATCTTCTCAAAACACAAACATAGATACCCCTAAAAAATTTAGTAGCCCCTCTAGATTATTACTCTTATCTAGAGTAACTTCTATAGGACTAACACCACTAATTATATTAT